TTTCAGCCAGCCCAGTACCAACTCTTCGATATATTTCTTGCTGGAAGTATCCTTGATCCCATTGATAACGAGTGGGACCGAATAATTCAATGGGGGTAGTTGCTGAACCATACCACATAGTTCCAGCAACAACAAAAGCTGCAAAAAAGACAGCAGCGATACTACTGGAAAGCACGGTTTCAATATTTCCCATACGTAATCCTTTGTATAGACGTTGGGGCGGGCGGACACTAAGATGGAATAGCCCCGCCAATATGCCCAATGTCCCTGCTGCAATATGATGAGAGGCTATTCCTCCCGGAACAAAAGGATCAAAACCTTCCACACCCCACGCTGGATTTACAGATTGTACTTTTCCGGTTAGCCCATAAGGATCAGACACCCATATTCCAGGACCATACAATCCTGTTACATGAAAAGCACCAAACCCAAAACAAGCCACTCCTGAGAGAAATAAATGAATTCCAAAGATCTTGGGCAAATCTAAAGAAGGTTTTCCTGTACGTTCATCACAAAAGATTTCTAGATCCCAATACACCCAATGCCAGATAGCTGCCAAGAAGCACAAGCCAGAAAACACAATATGCGCCCCAGCCACACCTTCATAACTCCAAATACCCGGATTCGTTATAGTTCCTCCTGTAATACTCCAACCACCCCATGAATTGGTTATTCCTAAACGAGTCATGAAGGGTATAACGAACATACCTTGTCTCCACATTGGATCGAGAACGGGGTCAGAAGGATCAAAAACTGCTAATTCGTATAGAGCCATCGAGCCGGCCCAACCAGCAACCAAAGCTGTATGCATTATATGGACAGCCAGCAAACGACCGGGATCATTCAATACGACGGTATGAACACGATACCAAGGCAAACCCATGGAATACCCCCTTATCAACGAAAGATAGACACTATGTAACTTTATTGCACTGGAAAAAACTATGTTATGGACCTCCCTTTTTCAGTGGATTATCTCGGAGAAAGGATTCCATTTTTTTTTTTTTTAGTATTTTAGTCAGAATGTCACAATTCTGTTTGTAGGAACAAAGAGAAGGAACAAAGAGAAGCAGATCTATTCTATACCAGATAAGTACCAATACGCAATGGGAGGTTGACTCCATTTTAGATGAGCGAATGCATACGGATTTGTTCATCATTCAAAGAGCCTATTCGTAAGAATTTTACTTTATTCATTTTGTCTTCTTTTTTTTTTATGTTATGAACTTATCGAATCTGCGCAAATAACAAATAAAATAAAACAAAAAAATAAAGAAAATAGAAAAAATAATAAAATAAAAGCCAATATCCAATATAATATTATTAAGACAATAAATTCATATAATATTATTAAGACAATAAATTCATTGTTACGCTTTCACATCAAAGTGAAATAGAGTACTTCATTTTTTTTTATTTCATTTAATGCCTATTGGTGTTCCAAAAGTCCCTTTTCGAAATCCCGGAGAGGATAGTTCAAATTGGATTGACGTATAGTGCGACTTGTCAGAGACATTGGGTCATTATGGGATTTCCCCGTTCTCTACCCCGATCGAGATATCCTCTGTTTCACCAAAGACGGATTGATTAAATCATCCAAAAATTAGAGCGTGAAGTGGCAATAAAGTGCAATTAGATCTATGCTTTGGAGGTATTCAGATTAATATTATCAATTAGAATAATTTATGGTTAGCTTGTTTGGACCAATAAAATGAAGTATCCAGGCTCCGCTTAGAAAAACCCAATTAGTACTATATCCATTCCATGATTACTATTTGTATCATATTCTATTTATAAATTTTGTATCATATTCTATTTATAAATTTTATAAATTAGAAATAGGAGTAATTTAAAACTACTAATCATAATCAATCGAATAATTTGATAAATACGTCAAATATTTTGTGGAAGGCGTGAAATGAATTGAAAAAAAAAGGAAGTTGTAGCAAAAAGACACGGTATTGGGGGCATTTGCCCTATATGTGCAAATCCAAATCGGGCAGATCTTTACTCGGAGTAGAGCACAAACCTAAAAGAATTAAAGAAGCCCACTCAGGAACAAGAGAATGTTATCGTGATTTGAATTGGATCCCGATGAAAGAATACATCAATGAGAAGTTAGTTTGATAAGTTTAATGAATTTTTTTTTTTTTATTTATAGGTAAACGGGTAAAAAAACCATCTTTCTTGAAAAATGGAGGAAAAACCCCTTCGTTATTCGTTAAATGGGATCTACATATTGATTCTTTTTTTCGCAATTTTTGATGAACCGTATGCATCAAAAGGTGCATGTACGGTTCCTAAGGGATAGAATTTGATCCTAATCAACCGACTTTATCGAGAACGATTACTTTTTTTAGGTCAAGATATTGATAGTGAGATCTCGAATCAACTTATCGGTCTTATGGTATATCTCAGTACAGAAAGTGAGATCAAAGATTTGTATTTGTTTATCAACTCTCCTGGCGGATGGGTAATACCCGGAATAGCTATTTATGATACTATGCAATTTGTGCGACCAGATGTACAAACAGTATGCATGGGATTAGCCGCTTCAATGGGATCTTTTATCCTGGTCGGAGGAAAAATTACCAAACGTCTAGCATTCCCTCACGCTTGGCGCCAATGAGTTTTTATTTTATTTGAAAGAAAAAAGAAAACTATGCCTTCGCCATATGAAATATGAATATTAAGTAATAATAGCATGGCATTTCGAATTCAATATAAGAAATTTTTTTATTTCGTTTTAACATTAGATTATATATTGAAAGAGTAGTATGAGATATTAGGGGTAGTTCCGATTTTATCGGGAGCCTATTTCAGTGTCGCAAACTTTTTTTTTTTTTTTAGAAGGAAAGGAAGAGAGGTGAAGCCCAGGCCCTCAATCACAAAGACGGGGCGAAGGGCCTACTATGGATGAATCTCAGTTTTTTTTTTTATTTGAAAAAAAAAAAAAGAAACTTTGGGATTGCTAAATCACCGATGAAATAAAGCAACGGAGCCACCATAGTATTTTGTTTTTCTTAATTCCTCCCAAGGAAAGGGTGGTCATTGTATCATTTACCGACCTAGGCTTTGTAGACTCTCTATTTTTCTTCGGTAAAAGTGAATTCTCTTGTAGAGCCGTATGCAATGCGCAAGCAATGCCTGTACGGTTGTTCAATTCTATCTTTTTTTTTTATTCTTTATCTCTTCTCGTGACCTTCTTATGCGAGATAAAGTAACCCTTTATTATCTTATATCATCAGGGTAATGATCCATCAACCTTTTGCTGCTTTTTATGAAGCACAAATAGGAGAATTTGTCCTGGAAGCGGAAGAACTACTGAAACTACGCGAAATCCTCACAAGGGTTTATGCACAAAGAACAGGCAAACCCTTATGGGTTGTATCTGAAGACATGGAAAGGGATGTTTTTATGTCAGCAGCAGAAGCCCAAGTTCATGGAATTGTTGATCTTGTAGCAGTTGCATAAAAAATAGCAGGAATTTCACACAAATCGCGATTTGAGATTTTAGTTTCTTACCGAGGTTTCATATTCTATTAATTTGAATTTTATTAATTTGAATTTAATTTTATTAATTTTAATAAAATTAATAAAATATTAAAATAGAATATGAATATAGAAAGAATTCATAATCATCCGGTTAGGATCGATCTAAACCAGCCCATTATGCATACGATTCAACATGCCAACTATTAAACAACTTATTAGAAACACAAGACAGCCAATCAGAAATGTCACCAAATCCCCCGCTCTCGGGGGATGCCCTCAGCGCCGAGGGACATGTACTAGGGTGTATGTGCGACTCGTTCAGATTTCAGATTGTGGGTGGGGACAAAAGAAAGAATTTTTCCACTATCCGTGATCAGTACCGATGAATAGGATAGAATGGAAGACTGACTCCCCTTCACTATCTAAAATGAAAAAAAAAGATCTAGAATATGCTTCTATTGTGTATCAAATTTATGGTTTCTATTGGTGCAAATTCAATTACCTCAATTTTCAATTGAAAATGCGAAAGAATTCCCCATTGGTAGCAAATGATTATCTGTTAAGCAGGGCAAGGGCAAATCTTATTTAAATTAAAAAGCCGAAAATGGATGCCTCTACTCTTGCAAGAACGGACTAACAAGGTCAGCTAATCAGCTAATCTACATAATTAAATACCGTTACTGTAAAAACGGATCTCGTTGTGAAAGACCTACTACTGAGGAATTCATGGGTAGAGCCAAAAAGTGTAAACTGTACAAGTTAACAATAGCATTGATTCGATCAAGTAAGGGGCTCCGGTGTATAGAGAGGACCTCGCCGTTTAAGAAATAACCATAGAAACGATGGAACCCACTATTTATTTATCCATTTCTATTTACTACTTAATTACTACTTATTTTTATTTATTATATTTTTGTTATTTTTGTTTGATACCTAGTACCAATAAGATTTCTTATTTCAAGGCGAAATGCTTATAAAAAAAAAAAAAAAGAAAAAATAGTGGTTGGGAAGGTTAGAGTAGCAAAAGCCGTTGGAATTATTATTTTATACATTGGAAGAATCCGTTTTGTTATTCTAGAAAAGGGAAAAAGAATAACTGAAAGAAAGGAAATCAATTAGTTATTTATCAAAGTTTCGTTTATTCAATGACCAGAATTAGACGAGGATATATAGCTCGGAGGCGTAGAACAAAAATTCGTTTATTCACATCAAGCTTTCGTGGGGCTCATTCAAGACTTACTCGAACTATTATTCAACAAAAAATAAAAGCTTTGTTTTCGGCCTATCGGGATAGAGATAGGCACAAAAGAAATTTTCGGTGTTTATGGGTCACTCGTATAAATGCAGCAATTCGCGAGAATGAACTATCCTATAGTTATAGTACGTTAATAAACAATCTGTACAAGAGACAGTTGCTTCTTAATCGTAAAATACTTGCACAACTAGCTATATTAAATAGGAATTGCCTTTATCTGATTTCCAATGACATGATAAAATAAGGAGATTGGAAGGAATCCTTCGGAATGTTTGACTTTGACATGGAATTACTTGGAAAATGAATTCCGGGAAGGTAGAATAGAAATAAGTATGATAAAATATGATCATAATATGATCAAGTAGTCAAACTGAACAAAAACATTCAATAAAAAAAATAAAAAAATATTTATTTTTTTATTTACTTTACCCAATTCGTTTTTTTTACGACACGACAATCAAATCTGTATTCCTGGATTTTTCTCGAACAAAACATCAACCGACGTTTGAGTTCGGATTGAAATTTTGATTCAATTAAAGAGTAAGTCTATTTTTTTCTGGTTCTAAGACCCGTAGTTCGAGCGACCAACTCATTTTTTTCAAATTGTCTTTCATTATTAAGAAAGGGTAATGAAGATAAAATACGAGCTTGTTTTATAGCAATGGTAATTAATCGTTGTTGTTTTAAAGTCAATCTATTCACCCGTCTAGATAATATTTTTCCTTGTTCACTAATAAATCGACTAATTAAACTCATGTTTCTATAATCAATTCGATCCCCCGATCCAATCGGGGGCAGACGCCTACGAAGAGATCGCTTGGGCTTAAGAAAAAGTCGCTTGGATTTATCCATGGCTTGTTTATTTTATTCCTTTTTTCGAGAATCCTATTTCCTTTGATCGGATCAAAAATGCTAATGATTTCGAATTAAGAAATAGGATTTTGCTTATTTCTATTTAAATATATATATTAACATATGATATGCTAATATATGATATGTCAATATGTCATTTTTCATCTTCCTTGTAAAAGTCACACGCAGTTGATCAATTTCATCTATTTCTTTATCTCCCCGTGAATTGTATGTTTGTAACAATAGGGACAGAATTTTCTCAACTCCAATCGACTAGGCCTATTGTGTCGATTCTTTTGAGTAATATATCTAGAAATGCCTATTGATTTCTTATTAACACTCTTTCGAACACAACTGGTACATTCTAAAATAACCCTTATTCGGACGTCTTTACCATTGGCCATGAACCTCCTTTTGGTTTTTATTCACTCAACTCTTCTATTTTCCTATCCGAAACGAAGAAGAAAAGAAGGAAAAAATACAAGTTACTAACTCGAAATCAAATTATGAAAGATTTTGTTGCCGCCAATATAGTAATAGTAAAAATAAGTAATACAATGATTAAAAATTATATTTACATTAGAAGTATATTTAGATTAGAAGTTTAGATTAGAATAGAAGTACAGTCTTTCTATTTTATTTCAACTTCTTGTATGATACTATTGCCCTAACCGCATTTCCACTTCTGTTCTCTTAATTTAATTAAAGATTTAATTAAAGTAAATTTACTTGAAGTTTGAACCCAGTTACGTGTTTGGCTGAGGTTGAATCCACTTTTATTCTTTCTCTTTTCTAACTTATTCGAATTAGAAAAAAGGGGGTAGTAGTCAGAGATATTTAATTGTGTCTCTAAGTTTCTTCACCCCCCCGTGTTAATAACTAAAATGAAAAAAAGGGAATGTCAAAGCATCCGGGAAAAAACGATTGATCTCTATCAATAGACCTGCTAAAGACCCGAACCATAGAGTACTTATTACTGGCGCTACGGATAGATATGTTTTTAGATCTCGCATAAAAAATCCTCCTTCTGTATTCTTTATTGTAATACATAACGGCAATACATATATGATCAGATGTATATATGTAGTTAAATTAAAGGACACTCGCATTTGTTTTGTACGCGGAATTCTTAATTCAAATTGAGAAATGTACAATAATTTGATAGATAAGATTTTCCTCTTCTTTTCTTAAAAGAACAAAATACGTCTCTTTCCGTCTGGGCATTCACGAAATTTACGGCGGGTTTCCTATTTTTTTTTCATATGTATATAAGTTTATTATTATATGTATTATATGTTATATGATATGAGACAAAAAAAAAGAAGAAATGGCAAGATAAGTTATGTATCTCAATGGAGAAAATGAAATGAAATAAGTATGTGGAAAACAAGACAGGGATTCTCTACAATAACATTGTAGACCAATTGAAAGGGATGTAGCGCAGCTTGGTAGCGCGTTTGTTTTGGGTACAAAATGTCACGGGTTCAAATCCTGTCATCCCTACTTATTACTTCGCCTCTGAGCAATACAATAACAAGGGATCAATTGAGATCAATTAAAATTGGGCATACCTAATCATAAATTAATATGATATTAAAGAATATCATATTATTATTTATTATATTTATATATAATATAGTTTATATATGAGATAGTATAGGCATTCAAGATGTAGTGGAGTAAAAAAAAAAAAAGAATCTTTTTACTTACAGCTTTCTTTTTTGTAATTGTAATAAAAAAGCGCTCTTAGTTCAGTTCGGTAGAACATGGGTCTCCAAAACCCAATGTCGTAGGTTCAAATCCTACAGAGCGTGATTCCATTCTTGTTTTGTTAAGTCAAAAATTTTAGGGAAAAGCTTGAACATCAATCTTAATTTGACCTCCTGTGGATTAAAAAA